ACAACGTTACAAAGAGCTTCAGGACATTATAGCTATTCTTGGGTTGGACGAATTATCTGAAGAGGATCGCTTAACCGTAGCAAGAGCGCGAAAAATTGAGCGTTTCTTATCACAACCCTTTTTCGTAGCGGAAGTATTTACTGGTTCTCCGGGCAAATATGTTGGTTTAGCAGAAACGATTCGGGGTTTTCAATTGATCCTTTCTGGAGAATTAGATAGTCTTCCTGAGCAGGCTTTTTATTTAGTAGGTAACATTGATGAAGCTACTGCGAAGGCTACGGATTTTGAAATGGAGAACAAATTAAAGAAATGACCTTAAATCTTTGTGTACTAACCCCAAATCAAATTGTTTGGGACTCAGAAGTGAAAGAAATCATTTTATCTACTAATAGTGGACAAATTGGCATATTACCAAATCATGCACCTATTGCCACAGCTGTAGATATAGGTATTTTGAGAATACGTCTTAAGGAGAAATGGATACCAATGGCTCTTATGGGCGGTTTTGCTAGAATAGGAAATAATCAGATCACTATTTTAGCACATGATGCAGAGAAGTTTAATGATATTGATCCACGGGAAGCTCAAAAAACTCTTGAAATGGCGGAAGCCAACTTGAATAAAGCTGAAGGCAAAAGACAAATAATTGAGGCAAATCTAGCTCTCAGACGAGCTAGGACACGAGTAGAAGCTATCAATGCAATTTTATAAATAGTTAATGTGGATACATCTCAATAAGAAACAGAAGTTCTTTTTAGGCATCTTCTTTTTGCTTTTTATTCTTATTATTCTGCCGATTTCCTCAAATGGAATCAGATTCTGATACAACGAACAAATTGTTTATTTAAATTTTAGAAAAATAAAATATCTAAAATCAATAAAAAAATAAAAAGAAACCAAAAAAAAAATTCATAAAAGACAAAACCAATTCTTCTTCGATACTAAAATTCATGGTATCGAAGAAGTTATACCTACTATTGGATTTGAACCAATGACTCCTGCCGTATGAAAGCAATACTCTAACCACTGAGTTAAGTAGGTTATTTATAATTCAAGAGAAAAAACGAAATGGGACCCATTCTATGGATGGATTATAAAAAGAATATGAATTATAAGCAATACCAATAAAACATATAACAGAGATTGGATGTTGGATCATGTAATATTCATTTCATTTTGTTTTGATTTATCTTGACAAGAAATTATCTACATGATAAAATGTGTATCGCAAGTCAAAGGGCTATAGCTCAGTTGGTAGAGCAACTCGTTTACACGCGCGCCAATGTTTTTTAGAGGAGTCTATCATGTAATCAAAAGAATTGATCTTTTTGAGAAATCTATGTCTTACTCCATGAATTTAAAGAGAACAATAGCCTGACAAAAGGTTTGGTTCTATTTAGGTACTCATTTAGGCGTCAAATAGACGTCAAGTCAAATAGAACCCCATTCCTTGATTTTAGATATTGATAAGGTTAATGCTCAATATATTCAATGTTAGGCATAACGAGAGGATATAAGGACCTCAAAAATTCTCTTTTCATCCTTACATTATGAATTTTAAGGTGTATGAAGTTTCATATTGTATTCTTAAAAAAAAAAGCAGGACGATAGAGACTCCATTTAACTTATGTTGATCTAAGCCAAAAGCAAACCTACGTCATCAAAATACTTCTTTAAAAAACTTTGGTAGTGCTCCTGATTGTAAATCAGAATAATCAATCAAAGCACGTGGAGCCATCTACTTATCTTTATGTAAAGATAAAATATGGTAGACTAGCTGATATTTATATCAGCTAATGAAAGAGCCCAATGCAAAAAAAATGCATGTTGGGTCTTTGAAACAGTTCTAATTATTTTGATACGAATCAGCAGTTTGATCTGTTTTACCGAGAAGGTCTACGGTTCGAGTCCGTATAGCCCTATAAGCTTTGAGTATCTAACCCTTTCATACATATACATATATATCCAATTCAAATAAAAAAAAACAAAGATAAGATAAAGAATAATCTAATAATAATCAAAATAAATTCTTAACTTAAATCGAAATATAAATATAATAAATAGTCAATATGAAAAATAAAAAAAAAATAAAAAGAGTTTCATTTTTTTCGTTATAACGAGATAGGTATGTATTATGATCAATAATATTAATTTTATTAATATTAATTTAAATTTTTTTTTAATATTTCGAATAAATACTTCATTCATGCGCCGGGAACCAGATTTGAACTGGTGACACGAGGATTTTCAGTCCTCTGCTCTACCAACTGAGCTATCCCGACCATTATCAATGCATCATCTTCATTTTCATTTTACTAGATGACTTAGTCCTATGTCAATTCAAATGTCAATTCAAAAATTGAATCATAAAAGAAAAAAAATAAAGGGAAACAGGAATTCTACGTTCACAATAAAAATAAATAGAAAAAAATTTATGCTCAGATCTGTTTTTTTTTTAACGTAGAATCCATAAGAAACATAACGAATTTTGAATTTCTATTCAAAAAACGAGAGGATAGATCATTAAGGGATTCAACCGGGACTTTTTTGGGGATAGAGGGACTTGAACCCTCACGATTTATAAAATCGACGGATTTTCCTCTCACTATAAATTTCATTGTTGTCAATACTGACATATAGAATGGGACTCTATCTTTATTCTCATCTGACTAATCTATTTTGAAAAAGATATATCAGACTTTGGAGTAAATTATTTGATCAAATCATATTTTATTCTTTCTTAAACTTCCAATTGATTTGATTCAAAAAGTCTTTTTATTTTTATAGTTTTATAGAAAGAAAGGTTATCCTTCATCTTTTTGAAAGTTTTGATGCAAGGATTCCTTGACTTGACTAACTTAATGCAGCAGTCAACTCCATTTTTTAGAACAGCTTCCATTGAGTCTCTGCACCTATCCTTTTTTGATTCTTTTGATTGAATTATTTTTTTTTTTGAAAACAGGATTTGGCTCAGGATTGCCCATTTCTAATTCCAGGGTTTCTCTGAATTTGAAAGTGATCACTTAGTATGTTTCCATACCAAGGCTCAATCCAATTAAGTCCGTAGCGTCTACCGATTTCGCCATATCCCCTTTTGTTTTTACATTCAGATCTTATTATTATGTCCTTACTTTTTGTTCCATCATTTAGATTTGCATTAATTTCATTTGATAATGATTTCTATATGAAAAATTATTTTTTCCAATCAGAAATGATTCTAGCATTTCTCTATATCTAATTCAATAGAGATAGCTATATACCACTTTTATCTTAGAAATCCCTATTTTATTCGAATTTTTCCCGTACAAATTTAGAATACTTGAACGATCGATTCTATTTTCTCTGGAATTTTGACCTTTCCGAATGAAAATTCAAAAATATGAGTGTCTCTTTAGAATTTATATTTCAATTTATATTCTAGATCGTACTTTTTTTTTTCGTTTATTTCTTATTTCTTTCATTTTATTATGATAAGATACCTTATTATATTATATTATAATATTATATATTCTATAACATAACTCAAAGTAACTGCAATGTAAATTTATAACTGATTATGTAAATTATGTACTAGTACTAACTAGTATTAAAATATTATGATATGAATAGTAGAAAATGAAATTTCATTTGAATTCAAAAAATTATAAATGACTAGATTCAGAGATATGAATCTATTAAGAAGAGAAGAGGGGTAAGATATTAACAATTGATCAATAGATAATTAATAAGAGAATTAATAAATGTGAATTAAAGATTGCTATATTATTATATTCATTCTTTTTTTTTCTATAATAAATAATACTTATATATTATGATTATGTTCTATATTGAATATTCAATTGTATTCTATATTTCTTTGTGTATGTGTATTTATGATTTTATGATTAAGGACAAACGATTAATAGTGAGTATTTTAGCAGTTTCAATGAATTACTATATAAACTATATAAAGAATAAATAAAATTGATATTATATAAGCCCGCTTAGCTCAGAGGTTAGAGCATCGCATTTGTAATGCGATGGTCATCGGTTCGACTCCGATAGCTGGCTTTTCTCTATTTGTTTGACTTTCATAATGTCTTTCTGCAATAGAAATCTAATCTATATTTCAAATTAAAAAAGCTTTTTCTATTTTTTTTTAAGTCCATAATGATCTATTATATCAACGTAGTAACTAAAAAATGATCAAAAAATTATAGGTCTTAGATATCTGCAGAAAAAAAATAAAGGACCCATATTTTCTTTTTTTTCTATTTAAATTATACATATATATATCTAAATATAAATAGAAGAAATAGATTTATCAAAATAAAATTAAGATACTTTCCGGATATTGATAAAATGAATCTCATTCTTTCTTTTTTCTTTTTTGTAGTCAAATACTTAAATAGATTTCGATTCATTTCTCATATCTTTATTCTTTAGTTCAGTTTGAATTGATGTTTATGAAAATTTTCACAATAACAATATCAATAAAATAAATAAGGAGTATTTATGTCGCGTTACCGAGGGCCTCGTTTCAAAAAAATACGCCGTCTGGGGGCTTTACCGGGACTTACTAGTAAAAGGCCTAGAGCTGGAACCAATCTTAGAAACCAATCGCGCTCCGGTAAAAAATCTCAATATCGTATTCGTTTAGAAGAAAAACAAAAATTGCGTTTTCATTATGGCCTTACAGAACGACAATTGCTTAAATATGTACGTATCGCGCGAAAAGCCAAAGGATCCACAGGTCAGGTTTTACTACAATTACTTGAAATGCGTTTGGATAACATCCTTTTTAGATTGGGTATGGCTTCGACTATTCCCCAAGCCCGACAATTCATTAATCATAGACATATTTTAGTGAATGACCATATAGTAAATATACCAAGTTATCGCTGCAAACCCCGAGATATTATTACAGTGCGAGATGAACAACAATCGAGAACTATGGTTCAAAATTATCTTGATTTGTCCCCACATGAGGAATTGCCAAAACATTTGACTCTTCATCGATTCGAATATAAAGGATTCGTCAATCAAATAATAGATAGTAAATGGGTCGGTTTAAAAATAAATGAATTGCTGGTTGTAGAATATTATTCTCGTCAGACTTAGACCTAACTAAAAGGATTCAGGAAATTTTACTCCCTTTTTTTACTCCCTTTTTATAATGAATGGAATAGAATAAGCAAAGAGAAAGGGAACAAAAACAAAAATCAGAGGTTTGACCCGGATATTTTTCTCCCATTCATTTATGAAGAATTGATAGGGAGATTTTCATTCTTTAAAAAATCTTTGCAGTATTTTACATATCACATCAATTACAAATTGAGAATAAAATAAATATATATAAAAGAAAGATCTAATTGTTGTATGTAATAGTGGTATCCTTTTAGATTTGATACATTATTGCAAATCAAATTAGTGAATGAGATGAAAGTATGAGACGGAAAGAGAGGGATTCGAACCCTCGGTAAACAAAAGCCTACATAGCATTTCCAATGCTACGCCTTGAACCACTCGGCCATCTCTCCTACATAAGCATTATTATTATGACTCGAAAACTAAGTGAATAGCGAGTCATTCATATTCTATTGTTGGATAGGTATGTACAATGAATTCTAACTCTAAAACTATAAAATAAAAAAAAAATATGAATTCCTACAAAATAAATATAAAATCAACAAGATAAAAAAAAGATTTTTATCTTTTTAGAATATGAATAATTTATCTAATTCTATTCACATAGATATGAATATATTTCAGTTAAGATTTATAATTTCATAATATTTAAGTATTTTTTATGTTATTTCATAATGTACAAATCCTTTTTTGTTGTGGGATCATTTTCTCACAATAGATAATTCAAAGAATTATAGAATGGATTACTAACTATGCCTAGATCGCGGATAAATGGAAATTTTATTGATAAGACCTTTTCAATTGTAGCCAATATCTTATTACGAATAATTCCCACAACTTCAGGAGAAAGGGAGGCATTTACCTATTATAGAGATGGTGTGATTTGATTTATTTTTTTCTACTCTAAGTCTTCAAATAAATAGATAGAATCCGGGATAGAAATCAAAAAGATTATTGAAATAAATCTACGCTTGTTGGGGGTGAAATTTGTAAATAAATCAATCAATTCCTTCTATCGTGTATTCCCGATTAATGCAGCCTCTGATGCTTCAAATTGAATTTGAGTATTGAGCGAAAGGTGACACCTATTGGTTCTGCGTTACAGGTCAATCTGAATCCATTAATACTAATAGGTGGCATAGGGAAAAATTCACTACGCCTAGGAATCAACAAAAAAAACTTTGTTATTTATTTGTTATTTAAATTAAATAAACCCTTTTCCTTTTGGGGATCGGAATGAAAAAGAATGGTTAGGACAACAAACATCCATCTCGTTTGTATTTTGGATACCCATATAACCATCAAAGACTGTTGAAGTGACTAATTCCCATAAATGAAGAGGCGTTGGAAACAAAGAAATTGTTGGAGTTACTTTTTTATCTATCTAGTATGACCCACTTGATGTTAAGAAAATAAAAAGATCTTTTACAGGAAGGTTGGCTAGATATTTTTTTTTTAACACTAGCCCCGCTCAATTGATAATGAAACTATTTCAATTTTTTTATTCCCCTTTTCCATATATTACTGGATTTTCATTATGCACATACATAAAGGAGGAGGAGCCGTATGAGGTGAAAATCTCATGTACGGTTCTGTAGCGGAGATTCGTTGAATCGAATGACGACCGTAACGGATGTCGGCTCAATCAGAAGGAAATTATGCGGAGGCTTTACAAAATTATTATGAAGCTATGCGACTAGAAATTGATCCCTATGATCGAAGTTATATACTCTATAACATAGGCCTTATCCACACAAGTAACGGAGAACATACAAAAGCCTTGGAATATTATTTTCGGGCACTTGAACGAAACCCGTTCTTACCACAAGCTTTGAATAATATGGCCGTGATCTGTCATTACGTGCGACTATCTCCACTATAGAAATAAAAAAGGAAAAAATACTCGAAAAAAAAATAGGCTTTCTACATATACATCGTGAAAAAACAACGATTTTATTAGCTGTAGCAAAGAAAGACACTTCATAGAAGTCAAAAAACGAAGAAAAATATATGCCTAGATACTTTATTCTATGGATAAAATATCTAATTGATAGAGGAAGCACCGTCAAGATCAATTGGCAAGGTTTTTGGCCAATACAATAATGAAATATGCAATACGAACTGCTTATACCTATTCTTTCTATATCATAGATATAGATACAAAATCAAAGTTTAGGAATCTACTTATGTAATAGAGTAGATCATCTAAGAAATTGAGCAGCGGTGTAGCATCCGATCCCAAAGATAGTAAGTCTTTTCTTTTTTACGAAGTAAAGTCTTTTTCAATGATTCTATATCAATTTTAGATAAGAAACCGAGATAGTTATCTTTCAGAAAATTATAAAGATAGCGAAAATAAAACGCCTATGCTTG